AGATTCAGAAACGAGATTTAAATACCTAAGCACGAAGTTCTATTTTGGGGTGGAGAGTTTTGACGGATACGTTTCAACAAAATAGCTAACGTCATAATAGACGAATTGTGCAAGAACCTATAGTTTTCTTAAAAAAAAAAGAGAGAAAGGATAATCAAAAGGGCATTTTGATTCTATATCGAAAGACTAGAAAAATTCATTTTTTTGTTCTCGCTTCAATAGTATTAATATAGTTATAAAAAAATGAAAAAAACATTTTTCTATCTATGATCCGTTGAATTAAAAAAAGGCCCGGCGAGGTATTGACCAGGCCAGGCCGTGGGAATAAAAGGCCTTTCGGGAGAAGTATTTCTGGTTTTATTTATTATTTATATTGATTGTTTTTTTTATGGAATCCTTAGTTGAGTTGGAATTTCGGATAAACCTTGTAGTATATCTTGTATCTATTTTTTTTTTTCACTTTTAATATATTTATTTCTATATTCTAATTTCTATATTCTATATGTTTATAGTTTCTATATATATCAGACTTTATATAGCTTTATATAGATTTATAATCTATATAATGTATGAAATTCTTATCTATATTAGTACTTATATATATTAATATTAGTATTAGATCAATTTCGATTTATAAATAGAAGAAATATTCAATTAAATAAACAAAGTAATTAAAAATGAAATAATATAATGATGTAAATAACTTCAAAAAATTGACTTATATTGAAGTTTCATTATTCTATATTCTACTATAGTATAGAATGTATAAACTATTCTCTAGAATTTATATTCTATAAAAGAGTCTAGAATCTGAAAGAATTTCGAATTGAAATTATATATCTTATAAAAATTATATATCTTATATAAATTATATATCTTATATTCTTATATATTGAATATATTGAAAACCTAGAAAAAATAGAAAAAAAGAATTTTTAAATGGCACGTTATGTGTAATCTAACTATAGTAATTAGTAATTCTTTTTTGTAATTACTTTTTTTCAATAGGGAGAGATGGCTGAGTGGACGAAAGCGTCGGATTGCTAATCCGTTGTACGAGTCATTCGTACCGAGGGTTCGAATCCCTCTCTTTCCGTTTCTGTTGATGATTTACTATTTTTTTCTCTTTCGAATTGATTGAATTCTTTTTATTTGTTTTTAAAAAATAAGACACTAAAAAAAGTAAGGAAACTCCTCTTTTATTCTTCACGTCCAGGATTACGTCCTGGGTCATTAGATAGAAATCCGAAAATGAAGAGAGAAACAAAGAATATCACTACTGTGTAAACGAAGAGTTTGAGAGTAAGCATTACACAATCTCCAAGATCTTTTTGTGTAAAAAAGAGAATAGATTTCCCCATATATTCTATTTTGACACCGAGAATTTTAGTAGTTTCTGGAAATCGAAAAAAGAAAAAAATGAATTCATTCTATAAGACGTATCTGATCTTTTCATTTATTAATATAACCATATTAGAATTTTTTTCTCGAATAAATCGTTCATTTTTCTAGGACAATATTTGAAATCTCATCGAAAACTTACAGCAGCTTGCCAAACAAAGGCTAGTAGCAAAAAGAGTAGAGGTATGACTGGCATAAAATCGACGATTGGACTCAAAAATGCATAGGCCTCGGGCAATTTGGCGAATAAAAAACCACTCGAAGAAAGGGCAGAATTAAGACAAATACAGATCAAACTAAAGATATTAAGCATAGCAGACATCTTTTTTATTGAAGATTATTGCATTTTTATTGAGTTATTGATATAAGATAAGCGAAAAATTAAGAAAGTAGATCAAAAATCCTTTCTTTTTTTTGAACTTACTCAATCAAAAACTCTTCCATTCTCAAATCAAAAGAGAATAGAAGAAATCATACTTTCATAAATTATCTTAATTAAATTATATGTAATGATCAAGAAATTCAGTTTCATTCTATACCTACACGTGTGAAAATCCTAATAACAATCGACTGGATTCTATAGAGATTTTGGCTGGAATTGACGAACAATCAATAACAATATTAGTGTAGAGTAGAAATCGAAGTGGGGCGTGGCCAAGTGGTAAGGCATCGGGTTTTGGTCCCGCTATTCGGAGGTTCGAATCCTTCCGTCCCAGAGCATCTGGATTCTATCCTAATTGTTTTTGACCAAGGGACTGTTTGTAAAAAAAAGTGTAGTCTTATATAGATAATTTTTTTCTTCTTTCGCTTTTTTAATTTAAAGATTCGTTTCTGAATTCTATCTTTTTCACAAACCGGAATTGAGTTCAAAGCACACACAGATATAACAGAATCGAATTGTGATCTAATACAGGCAAGATAGGATAAGAAATTGCTTCTATAAATTTCGATTACAATTAAAAGGGGATTAGACGAACATATACCTCTCCATATGGAAGGCATTTCGTTACTTATGCCGCGTGTCTATTTCTATATAAATAAAAAAAATTTGAATAAAATATTATAATAGTTAGGTTACCATTAACAGAATTCTCAAAGACGCATTCATAACCAAAATGCGAAAGCAATTCTATATTCTCTATCCCTTAGCAGCTAACTTTTTAATTCTCCGTATTGTGTATATGTATTCGAAACAAGAGTCTATTTTAGTACTTATTGAATTCAATCAATAGGATTAAAGCCCCTATGTTAACCGTGGTGAGGTAAAATAACAAGGAAGAAAAAATATTGAATTTAGCTCTATTTTGTTTCGTTTTGTACCTAGACAGTTTATGATTTTGTAAAAAAAGGTGCTTTTTTTGGGGGGGCTATGACCCCCGATACCTATGGAGAATTGGGGGGGGTAGATAAGAGTTAATCAACAACAAAGGTGTCAATTTGAATATCTACCCGAATCTCATTTCGGATTATCAAAAAATTAAGTTACCTATTTACATATGTATTTTGAAACTGAATTTTTAGGTAGTTCGTATTTTGTTCTTTATTTTATAACGAATGAATAAATCTATGTAATGGTTGAAAAGTGATTTAGACATTCTATTCACCTTAATGGAAAATTTATTGAATCCCAAAAGAAATACGTAACGTATAAAATGAGGAAATCTTCCGATCTTATCTATTATAGTCTTTGATCTCAGTAAGAAGGGTTTGCAATTTTTGTGCAAAAAATCAGATTTGTTTTTCCAAGTTATCATTTCGATATACCTATCGGTTTTATTTAAATGATTAATGCTGAGTTCGAGAAAAAGCTTTATTTTGGCTTTTATTGTAAATGTAAAAAAAATTCCAATAATTATGTTGAATTAGGAATCTTTTTTACATTTATTCACTTACTTAGTTTATCTTATATTTATATCTACCCTTCTATTTCGAATTTCTATTTAGAATCCTATACTCCTATACTATAATCAAAAAAATCGATAAAAATATAGATAGAATTTTCTTAATAGAATATAATTCTATCCGTATATTCTTTAATGCGTATATTATTTAATGGAAATAATAGAATACATATATCTAATATAGAATAAAGTATAAATTTCTATGTACGTACCGACTAAACCAATGACTATTCATGATTCCATAATTGAATCAATTGCATACTGGTTCAAAATTTGAGGAATGTTATGGTAAAACTTCGTTTGAAACGATGTGGTAGAAAGCAACGTGCGACTTGAAGGACATGATCTGGTGTGGATTTTTAATCCATCATTTTATATATAAAGGTGCTCTTGGCTCGACATCCCCTGTTCGGTTAGACTAGGACCCACACTTTTTATTGTGGTGTAGTTAATTTAAACTAGTACATGATGGAGCTCGAGTAGAAAGTATGGATTCATTTCTTAAGAGCAAGAATCTAGGGTTAGTGTGAATTAATAAATTAGAACAACTTCGTAAATATATTTTTGACAAATAAATCGAAAGGATCCAATCCCACCAAGTTTCCAATCCAAAAGGAAAATTTGTTGGAATTGAGAAACCCTTTTCGATAACAAAGTATATTGTGAGAGAATCAAGTGTTTGTATGATTCTTTTCTTTGATAAACAATCACAAAAAGGGTATGTTGCTGCCATTTTGAAAGGATTAAAGATCAACGAAGTAATGTATAAACCTAATGATTCAAAGCAAAGAGATTCCGAAACAAGGAAAGGCCCTTTTCATTCTCAATTGTATCAACAACTGGATTAGAATGAAGAATTCCAGTAGAGGTTAAATAAGCCAGACAAAACAAAGGGGGTTAGAGACCACTCAATAAATGAAAGTGTTCTCTCGAGTTATTTGAGAGTTATTCAACTTGAGTTATGAGTGCAAATGGTTTTTCCGGAAAGAAGAATAAGAGCAAAAGGGGGCTTAATTCTTAGTCTAATTAATTTGATGATTTTATGGATCTATTTGCCATTAGAATTTTATATATCCATAACTTGAAAAAAAAAAAAGAATAATAAATCATTTTTCTTGAGCCGTACGAGGAGAAAACTTCTTATACGTTTCTAGGGGGGTATTGTTCATATAATCTATCCCAATGAGCCGTCTATCGAATTGTTGCAATTGATGTTCGGTCCCGAAGAGAAGGAAGAGATCTTCGGAAAGTTGGTTTTTATGATCCGATAAAGAATCAAACTTATTTAAATGTTCCCGCTATTCTATATTTTCTTGAAAGGGGCGCTCAACCTAGTGGAACTGTTTATGATATTTTAAAGAAGGCAGAGGTTTTTAAAGAACTTCGCCCTAATGAAACGAAATTCACTTAATTAAATACAACAAGAAAAGGACTTGAGTGGTTCGTATATAGTTTGATATAATCCTTTCTTATTCAGACCTATTTTGTATTGTTCCCATAGGAGGCTGTGTCTCCTCTAATGAATGATCAAAATATTTTTTTTATATAAGATGTATAGAAAAAAGAGAAAGTGAACAAACGAAGAAAGTTTGCCAAGTCACTAACAGTAGGAATTGGCTCTAGCAATAGACAATTCCGACATTCCTTTCAATTGGATGGTTTTCTTTGGAATTCGATTCAAAAAAGAATGACTTATTTGACGTATAATTATTGATCTTTTTGCTACTTCTTTTGTATTTCGATCTACATTCCTTTCTAATCATGTAACTTATTTCGATAGTGCCAATCCAACACAAGTTCTTTATTTATTTTTCTTATTTGATATCCTATTTTTTTGTTCAATTGATTATTTTATTATCTTCAATTTTCAAGAAAATTGATATCATTTCTTTTTTTTCTATTTTGCGTTCTATATATTTATTCTTTTTTTTTTTTAACATACATATTGACAAGAGTGTAGGGAACAAATATAATTCAAGTGTCAATGGATCCATTTTTTTCTCTATTTTTTTGTCCTACATACAAAACACAGGTTTTGTTTTTTACGTTATTCAAAGATTCGTTGAATTTGTTGTGATACAAAACCAAATTTTTTATAAGGAAATGGATAGATAATTAAACAAAAAAGAAGATCTGAAAATTGAAAATATAGAGATAGAAAGATAGAGAAAGAAAATATATATATGAAAATATATATAATGTAGTGGATCAAAATATCGAATAAGTGGTCTAGCTTTTTATTTGAAAATTTCTTGTATTGTCAGTTGATCTTTTTTTTTTTTTGCTAATTCAATGTTTTGGTTGTCTAATTTCTTTATTTTGATCTCGATTGTATCTATATACTATACTCTCTTTGGGTTGCTAACTCAACGGTAGAGTACTCGGCTTTTAAGTGCGGCTAGGGTCTTTTACACATTTGGATGAAGCAAGGGATTCGTCCACACCATCGGTAGAGTTTGTAAGACCACGACTGATCCTGAAAGGAATGGATGGAAAAAAGAGCATGTCGTATCAATGGAGAATTATGAAACAATTTCGTTCTTATTAGATCGGTACAAAAACTTTGGTTGAATTCTTAGAACGAAACGAAATTAATTCAAAGTTGGGTCGATTGAATACATGGATCGAGCCTTATGGCTCTAATTGTAGGTAAAGAAAAAGCAACGAGCTTATGTTCTTAATTGGAACGATTACCCGCCCTAATTAAACGTTAAAAATAGATTAGTGACTGGTGCGGGACGGCTTTTCCAGGAGTGGATTAGCGATTTTTTAGTGAATCCTAACTATTAGCCATTTTCCATTAGAAAAGAAAATGGAGATGAATGTGTAGAAGAAACGGTATATTGATAAGGATACTTTTTTTCCAAAATCAAAAGAGCGATTGGGTTGAAAAAATAAAGGATTTCTAACCATCTTCTTATCCTATAACTAGATAGGAAAGGAACCAATTAGATGGAAAAAAGATAGAGAGTCCGTTGATGAGTTTACCGGTTTACGAGGTATCTATTATTTTATAATAGAATACCTTGTTTTGACTATATCGCACTATGTATCATTTTCTAACCCAAGAAACCCTCTACTTTTCTTTTCGTTTCCGGTCTCATTTTAAATGGAGGAATTCCAAGGATATTTAGAACTAGATAGATCTTGGCAAGACGATTTTTTATATCCACTTATCTTTCAGGAATATATTTATGCACTTGTACATGATCAGGATTTAGGTTTAAACAGGTCCATTTTGTTGTCAAATAAAAAAAAAGGTTATGACACAAAATACAGTTTACTAGTTGTGAAACGTTTAGTTATTCGAATGTATCAACAGAATTATTTGATTCTTTCTGTTAATGATTCTAACAAAAATGAATTTCTTGTGCCCAAGAAAAATTTGTATTCTCAACAAATCTCAGAGGGATTTGCAGCTATTGCGGAAATTCCATTTTCTATGCGATTACGATCTTCCCTAGAAGCAAAAGAACTAAAAAAATCTCAAAATTTACGATCAATTCATTCAATATTTCCTTTTTTAGAGGACAAATTTTTACGTTTAAATTATGTGTTAGATATATTGATACCTCACCCTGTCCATCTGGAAATCTTGGTTCAAACTATTCGTTACTGGGTAAAAGATACCTCCTGCTTGCATTTATTGCGATTCTTTCTTTATGAGTATTGTAATAGTGTTATTACCCTAAAGAGGTCTGTTTCCAATTTTTCAAAAAAAACGAATCAAAGATTCTTATTGTTCTTATATAATTCCCATGTGTGTGAATGCGAATCCATCTTCGTTTTTCTCCGCAACCAATCCTCTCATTTACGATCAACATCTTACAGAGCCTTTCTTGCACGAGTTTATTTCTACCTAAAGTTAGAACATTTTGTAAAAGTTTTTACTAAGCATTTTGGGGTTATCCTGTGGTTCTTCAAGGATCCTTTTCTGCATTATGTTAGGTATCAAGGAAAATGGATTCTGGCCTCAAGGGGGACTTTTTTTCTGATGACTAAATTGAAATATTACTTTGTCAATTTCTGGCAATCTAATTTTTCTCTCTGGTTGCAAACAAGAAGAATCTATATCAATCAATCATCAAATCAGCCCATGGATTTTATGGTTTTTTTTTTAAGTGTGCGACTAAAACAGTCCGTGGTACGGAGTCAAATGTTAGAAAATTCATTCTTAATAGATAATGGTATTAAGAAG